CAAAATATCTTCTTCTGTTAATATAACTCGCCGAATGATTGCCTATCAGAAAGGAAAGGGGCTGTTCATTCTTGTTTGCTTCTAACTTAGCTGGGTGGGGTTTGTATAAAAGATTCTAAATCCTTGCATCTAGGATTCAAATAAATATGCTCTTTTTTAGTAATAGCAGAGGGATTACCAAGACTTCGGGATTCCCTTTGACTATTTATTAATGTCGTGTACAATGACTGCTAGATTGGAGAGTCTGATAGGAAATCTAATTGGAATTAATAGTTGTGGTAAAGGGGCCGAAGACACTTTATATACGACTTTATATACGACTTTATATACGAAATATACGAACGACGGACTCGCGCGAATCTCTGAGTGCTGGTCGGGATAAGGGGAAAAAGAATTTCTTTTCGGCAACCCTTAATCAAGAATATATTGTCTCCTTTTCATAGAGATAATCGTCGAGATAGGGTTCGGGTTAGATCAAATGGGGAATTTGTGATATAGATAGTGATTTTTATGCTTTTTTTTTTACTTAGAAAGATCAACAAAAACGGAATAGGCCCTATGATTACTTTATTACATATTCCATTAAATAAGATATTACTACGTATTTTGCTTGTTTCCCAATCCCAATTAGAAGTCATACATATAAGAATTTCTTATATGTTGATTTATTGGAGTGCTTTATCCCTAGTGTTAGGGTGTTAGGACGGAATTCCCTTTTGACTCTGCGCCATGGATTCCACTATTATTAGTGAGGAAAAATGGGATAATTCCTTCATATTTATAGAGATAGGGGACATAATTCACATGGATATAGTCAGTCTTGCTTGGGCTGCTTTAATGGTAGTCTTTACATTTTCGCTTTCACTCGTAGTATGGGGAAGAAGCGGCCTCTAGAGGTACTACTAATTGTTGATTAATTGTTGATCTAACTGTATCAATTTTTTGATAGTCAGAACATAAAGAACAAATAGATGTAGCAAATAAGACGAATGGGTCTCTAGGTTAATTCCATATGTGGAATTAATATCCACATATATCAAGATAATATTGTAGATTGATCTACATCAATCTAAACCTCTGTTTTGATACTAGAGTACAACTTTGTAGATTGTACAACTTTAATACACTACAATAACACTAATAACTAGATAGTATGGTAGAAAGAAATAGATGATTCTTTCTTACCATACTATCTTCCAATTATAGTCCGTTCATTTAAGACACGAAATGGGAATCCTTTTCATTTCGTCAATTTTTGATAAGAACTCGGAACCCAAGTTTTATTCAAACTTAATAACTAATTATTTTGACTAACTGTTTTTACATAAATGATAAGTAGAAAAGCGGTAGGAACTAGAATGAATAGTGCAGTAGCAATAAATGCAAGAATATTAACTTCCATAATCTCATCGTTTTTTTTTTACTTCACAATAACTCGGGATTTGGTCCCATAGAGAGGAAAAATCTTTTGCCTTTATTTAAAATTTAAATTCAATAAAAAATATCTCGATTATCTTGAATCCGATCAATATCATGAATAACAATATCGGAACTATCAAATCAATTCGTTGTCGAGAATTGAATAGTATAACATAGGAAGTTCTTTTATCCATACCGAATCCAAACTTGGATTTTTTTGACCCCATCCAAAATTCCTTTTTTTCTCTAACCTACTTTACGTCTTCCTTTCTTGTACAATTATTTGAAGTATCATCAGATTGCCCTTTCACTTCTATCAGTTACATAGTTACAAACCCAAACAAAGAATAAAGATCACCCCTTGCTTTGGGAATGAAAGCCCCCAGCCCCTTTCATAAAAAAGGGAGAGATTCATTGATGCATTTATTGGATCCGTCGGGACTGACGGGGCTCGAACCCGCAGCTTCCGCCTTGACAGGGCGGTGCTCTGACCAATTGAACTACAATCCCAGGGAAATAAGTAAGGGATCTAGCAGAAATTTTGATTCTTTTTTATCTCCGTATCAGGTATTTCTGATAGACAAGGGGGTTATACCACCTCTTGTTAAATTGACGAATTTTTGGGCCGAGCTGGATTTGAACCAGCGTAGACATATTGCCAACGAATTTACAGTCCGTCCCCATTAACCGCTCGGGCATCGACCCAGGAAGAATCTTTTTTAAACTTTTTGGTAATCCATGATAAACTTCCTTTCGTAGTACCCTACCCCCAGGGGAAGTCGAATCCCCGCTGCCTCCTTGAAAGAGAGATGTCCTGAACCGCTAGACGATGGGGGCCTACTTGCCCAATCGCTATCATACTATGTCATAGTATGAACAGTTTTTTGAAATTGTCAATATAATGGAGTGGTATGCGAGGGATCTTTTCGTCTCCCAGAATTGCATAGAATTTTTTGATTCTTCATTTATATTTATAAATATTCATGAATCACTCATTACAACCGACATTCTATATTATTATAGAATATAGTTCTAGTATATAAATCTATATTTCGATTTTTTCTAATAATAAAATAATCAT